GTTTGATTGAACACGCTGCCAATCAAAATTTACCTCTTATTATAGTGTGTGCTTCTGGGGGGGCGCGCATGCAGGAAGGAAGTTTGAGCTTGATGCAAATGGCTAAAATATCGTCTGCTTTATATGATTATCAATTAAATAAAAAATTATTTTATGTATCAATCCTTACATCTCCGACAACTGGTGGAGTGACAGCTAGTTTTGGTATGTTGGGGGATATCATTATTGCCGAGCCCAATGCCTACATTGCATTTGCAGGTAAAAGAGTAATTGAACAAACATTGAATAAAACAGTACCCGAAGGTTCACAAGCAGCTGAATACTTATTCCAGAAGGGTTTATTCGACCTAATTGTACCACGTAATCTTTTAAAAAGCGTTCTGAGTGAGTTATTTAAGCTCCATGCCTTTTTTCCTTTGAATCAAAAGTCAAGCAAAATCAAGTAGAGCACTAAGTTCAATTATTTTTTTTTTTGTTTGTAGCAAAAAGTAGTTAGTTTATCGGAATCAAAGTAAATAAGATAATAATGGCCTTTTCTTTGGTGATAGAAGATCGAATTGTAGAAAGAATCAAAACTAAAGTTGAGGATAACTCTTTTTTTGACCTATATTCCTATTTTATAAAATTAGAAGACAAGAACAAAAGACAAAGAAATGAAGAAAAATAATAAAGTTTATTATCATACATATCTTTCTCATGGAGGAGATGAATAAGTCCATTTATTTAGTTCTACAGTTCTACATTCTTTGCACTTATTCTTATTATACGTACTCAGTTCGATTTAGATATATCGATACTTCGATCTATACTAAGAATTTAAAATTCTTCAAATTCTATTAATTCAAATTCTATTAATAATAAATATTATCTAATTAGAATTCAAATTCTTAATTTAATTATAATTATTACAAGATATCTTTATTTATATAATAACATAATAACAGATACAAATAGTAAATCGAGGTACCCCTTCTATGACAAATTTGAACCTTCCATCTATTTTTGTGCCGTTAGTAGGCCTAGTCTTTCCGGCAATTGCAATGGCTTCTTTATTTCTTCATGTTCAAAAAAACAAGATTGTTTAGATCCGCTGGGACCCAATCTCATCCATTTTTTTTTTTGAAAACGTGGACTTGTATCATAACACGGATATCTATTTATTGGAATATAGTATAACATGTGATTTCCACCGAACATAAAGGAAAAAACCCTTATGCCCGCAGAAACATGATATATGGATATATCAATTCTAGCAATTTTCAAATAGATCAGGATCTCTGGATGGCTGAAATGTAGTCGGTGAATCTATATGTATATCGATATGTATAGTGGGATCGTATTAAATAAAGAGTATGTTATTATTTTAGATTTAACCAATTTGATGAATTACTCCTAAAGGTTGACATCAAACTAGTGCTAGTTCACCTCAAACTAGTGCTAGTTGATGAGAGTTACTTCGGAAACAAAAAAGTAAAGTCGAATTTCTCTGGGGTATTATCTCAATTCCAATAAAATGCAATCGAGTAAAGTATGACTTGGCGATCAGACGATATATGGATAGAACTTATAACGGGGTCTCGAAAAATAAGTAATTTCTGCTGGGCCTTGATCCTTTTTTTAGGTTCATTAGGCTTCTTATTAGTTGGAACTTCCAGTTATCTTGGTAGAAATTTGCTATCTTTTTTTCCGCCTCAGCAAATCATTTTTTTTCCACAAGGAATCGTGATGTCTTTCTACGGAATTGCGGGTCTCTTTATTAGCTCTTATTTGTGGTGCACAATTTTCTGGAATGTAGGTAGTGGTTATGATCGATTCGATAGAAAGGAAGGAGTAGTCTGTATTTTTCGTTGGGGATTTCCGGGAAAAAATCGTCGCATATTCCTCCGATTCCTTATAAAAGATATTCAGTCCGTTAGAATAGAAGTTAAAGAGGGTATTTATGCTCGTCGTGTTCTTTATATGGACATCCGAGGCCAGGGGTCCATTCCCTTGACCCGTACTGATGAGAATTTGACTCCACGAGAAATTGAACAAAAGGCTGCTGAATTAGCCTATTTCTTGCGTGTACCAATTGAAGTATTTTGATAAATTGAGAATCCGAACGTTCATTCAATTAAAGAAAACGTATATGAAAGAACCATAAAACGAAACTCTTTTTATGGTCTTTATGCGCACGCAATTCAATAACAAATAACAAATCGAAATAATAGATTCATCTCAGATGGCAAACCATTTCGAAAGCAAGAATTTTTTTTAGTTCAATATTTGTTGGAATTGACACTTTAGATCCAGATAGATCGTATCTTGTAAATTTGAAATTCTTTCTTTTGTATTCTTTAATGACCAACAATTGGATTTCTTAATTAAATACTGAGAACTAGCCAATTTATCCTTTGCCAGTCATTTTTTTTTTGATCATCCTAATATCTTTCCCTCAATTATTCTATTCCTGACTATGGGTAATCAGTGAAATTTTTTGGAAATATTGGATATTTTGATCGCAAAGGAGTTCTTTCGTCTCAAAATCTGAATAATATTCATTACTTAAAGTGGTTCTTTCGATCATTCATCGAAAGGATACACTTGATTTTGAATTTGACCAATTGAGATATCAGGAAAGAATATTCTGAATTTCTTCATTCGAAGTGAATTCTTAGCCTATTTCTGTATTCTTTCTAGATTCAAAGACTAACCACAAAATCACAAAGAAAATAGATTCATAAGTTCGATACCTTGTATAAAACTCATGTGTGTAAGAAATATTCGATCGCATAGAGTGTACGAATGGGTTGATTAACAATTTACAGACGAAAAAATGGCAAAAAAGAAAGCATTCACTCCTCTTTTCTATCTTGCATCTATAGTATTTTTGCCCTGGTGGATTTCTTTCTCAGTTAATAAATGTCTGGAATCTTGGGTTACTAATTGGTGGAATACTGGGCAATCCGAAATTTTATTGAATAATATTCAAGAAAAGAGTCTTCTAGAAAAATTCAGAGAATTAGAGGAACTCCTCTTCTTGGACGAAATGATCAAGGAATACTCGGAAACACATCTCGAAGAGTTTGGGATAGGAATCCATAAAGAAACGATCCAATTAATCAAGATACAAAATGAGAATCGTATCCATACGATTTTGCACTTCTCAACAAATATCATCTATTTTATTATTCTAAGCGGGTATTCAATTTTGGGTAAGGAAAAACTTGTTATTCTTAACTCTTGGGCTCAGGAATTCCTATATAACTTAAGTGACACAGCAAAAGCTTTGTGTATTCTTGTAGTAACTGAGTTTTTTCTCGGATATCATTCACCCCCAGGTTGGGAATTCGCTATACGCTCTATCTATAAAGATTTTGGAGTTGTTGAGAATGAGCAAATTATAGCTGGTCTTGTTTCCACCCTTCCAGTAATTTGCGATACATTTTTTAAATATTGGCTTTTCCGTTATTTAACTAGTCTGTCTCCGTCACTTGTAATTATTTATCATTCAATATCTGAAGGATAAAGGATCCCTTGATATTAATCTAATCCAATTAGAATGCTTGGTACTTTGTAGTTGTACATAAGCAAAGTATTGAAAATCATATTTACTCTTCCTATTTCTAACTAGCGGGAAGATTCATCCTAGATTATTCCAGCAAATAGCAGAATCGTGGCTAGGGAACTATACTAGCGACCTACCCAATTTATTGTAGAAATTTTCGCGATCAATGATTGGACCATGCAAACTAGAAATGCTTTTTCTTGGCTAAAGAAACAGATTACTCGATCTATTTCCGTATCGCTCATGATATATATCTTAACTCGGACGTCCATTTCAAGTGCATATCCCGTTTTTGCACAGCAGGGTTATGAAAATCCACGAGAAGCGACTGGGCGTATTGTATGTGCCAATTGCCATTTAGCTAATAAGCCCGTGGAAATTGAGGTTCCACAAGCGGTACTTCCTGATACTGTATTTGAAGCAGTTGTTCGAATTCCTTATGATATGCAACTGAAACAGGTTCTTGCTAATGGTAAAAAAGGGGGGTTGAACGTGGGGGCTGTTCTTATTTTACCGGAGGGGTTTGAATTAGCTCCTCCCGATCGTATTTCTCCCGAGATGAAAGAAAAGATTGGCAATTTGTCTTTTCAGAGCTATCGCCCCAATAAAAAAAATATTCTTGTGGTAGGCCCTGTCCCTGGTAAAAAATATAGTGAAATAACCTTCCCTATTCTTTCCCCGGACCCTGCTACTAAGAAGGATGTTCACTTCTTAAAATATCCTATATACGTAGGCGGGAACAGGGGAAGGGGTCAGATTTATCCCGACGGCAACAAGAGTAACAATACAGTTTATAATGCTACAGCAGCAGGTATAGTAAGCAAAATCATACGAAAAGAAAAAGGGGGGTATGAGATAACCATAACGGATGCGTCGGAGGGACGTCAAGTGGTTGATATTATCCCTCCCGGACCAGAACTTCTTGTTTCCGAGGGCGAATCTATCAAATTTGATCAACCATTAACGAGTAATCCTAATGTAGGCGGATTTGGTCAGGGAGATGCAGAAATAGTACTTCAAGATCCATTACGTGTTCAAGGACTTTTGTTCTTCTTGGCATCTGTTATTTTGGCACAAATCTTTTTGGTTCTTAAAAAGAAACAGTTCGAGAAGGTTCAATTGGCCGAAATGAATTTCTAGGTTCGCAGATTTATCGATATCAAGTACGTCAAAAGAACCAAATTCTTGTTGGCGATTATTTATGATCAAAAAAATGAAATTATGAAAATTCCTTCTATGTGGTACAAGGGATTCCCAGCATCTCGTAGAAAAAGAGTATGTAATGTAGATTTTGAAGAAGAGTATTTGACTTTCATTTATTTTGATTTAGTTTTTTTAATTGGAGTAGTGTAACTATGTTACTATTGCCAGATTTCACTGCCATAAGACGTATCAATAGTTTTCTATTCTAAATAGAAAGAAAGTCAAATTTGTCTAAATACTAGACATAAGG